AACCACTATCTCTATATCATTTCTCATAGAAAGTGCGTATACACTTAACAAAACGTCTTCTTCTTTGAACAATAAAGAGGGAAAGAAATAAAAAAAAGTCTAGTCTTTCTCAGTATCTATCTATAAAGACAGTAAGAGCTCATTCCATTGATTGAAATAGAAAATTTCGGAAGAATTTTAGGTTAGAAGAAATTTCCAATCATCGGAATCCCTTTCTTTTCGAAATACAAACACGGGAATCACTGAAATATCTCTTTGAGAGAAAGAGTATGATTCATATCATAGATAACTCCATTGGAGTCCAATGGGATTCGAAATTCAGAGATTTTGATTTTAAATAGTTCAAAACGCGTTGCAGAACGATCTATAAAACGATTGATACGGTTTGATTCCTCAACTCAATTAGTAGTACTTCTAGAGCCCACTTCTTCCCCACACTACGAGTGAAAGGGAAAATGTAAAGACTACCATTAAAGCAGCCCAAGCGAGACTTACTATATCCATGTGAATTATGTCCCCTATCTCTATAAATACGAAGGAATTTTTCCATTATTCCTCCCTAATAATAGTGGAATCCATGGCGCAGAGTCAAAAAGGGATTCTGACCGAACACTATCGAGAAACCAATCCAATAAATCGATTATGATTTCGAATCGGGAAAGATTAAACACAAGCAAAATACGTAGTAAGATCCGAAGGGAATGGGAAAATGTAGGAATAAGAATAATAAGGCCTATTCTTTTTTTGTTTTGTTGACCTTAGTAAGTAAAAACAGACAAGGGAGAAATCACGAAAAACCAGAAATCTCTATCTATTACAGACCTCTATTTCCCCATTTGATCCGGTACCCCCCTTCCCCATTATCGCTCTGAAAGAGGGGGCTTGTCTAGGGGTTGCCGCAAAGAAATTCTTTCTGTTTGCCCCTTTTTCTATAAAAGTCAATTATCAATCCAATCTAATATTGGTTGGATACCTGAGCACTCGGAGATTCTCGCGAGTCCGTCGTATATTGCACCTCCTTCCAAAACTCTTAATTGAATCAGATTTCCTATTCAGGCTCTACAATCTGATTCAAGATCCAGTCATTAGACACTCCCTTAGTAATAGAAGGGAATCGTGAAGTCTTGATAGACCCTCTACCAGTAGATTCGAATATTTCCTTGAATCCTAGATGCGAACGAGCATTCACACTCTTTTTTGTTTAGAAAACCCTCAGACCACATGCTTAGAATCAACAAAGCATTAACAGTCTGTTTCCTCTGCTTCTAACGGGGAAGAATTCTGCAAGTTCTATAAGCGGAACCGAAGAGAAGAAGAGATTTCGAGTTTTTTTGTTGATCAGGCGACACCCGGATTTGAACTGGGGAAAAAGGATTTGCAGTCCCCCGCCTTACCACTCGGCCATGCCGCCAAAATAATACAAAATAGATGAAAATTTTCCCAGATTGCTGAAGTTTTATTGTATTTGGATTTTGACTCCTGTTTTCCTTAATCCTTTTCCTAAAAGAAACACCCTTTTTGGATTTTATCCATCCCTTCGATTGATTGTATAGTATTGGAAAATCCACAATGCTAAAAACATTCTCTGGCTTTTCTATTGAGAAATCAAATGTGGATTTTCAGCCGACAAACTTGAACCATTAACTATTGACTGCTTAGTTCGAATTAATGACGATTCTGGGATTTGAATCGCAAATTGTGTTTTCCTAATGACATAAGAAAATACAAATTGAGACAGAACTAATCAGTATTTATTTTTTCAATCAAAAAATCCTTCTCAATTTCAATTATAACAAAACATATCAGTATATGTAAACCCCAGAACATAAATTGTTACACAGATATCTATTATTTAGATATATTGTCTATAGGTAATTATCATAAAATTATCCTACTTCACTTCAATTTTGCATTAAATAGAAATTCTCTTTTGATAGAACACGACCCGGACTGTCCCGAATAGAACCAGCAATAAAAGAGAAGTCGGATATTATAGCTATCCGCATACGTGTTTAATAAGTGCAACCCTTCTTATACACTTCAAATCATATTCTATTCAAAAATCAGTAAAGTAGAAATATTTCTCTTCTCTGCGAATCGTTTTTTTTTGAATAACGAAATCTCTAACATAAAGACGGTTAAGTGCTAAAAAAATGGATCCTATGTTGTTTCTGATTTTTCTGTCTTTGTATTTATCTCCCAAATACCGAATCCTTTTATTTTTCTCAAATTCGAATTCGAATATGTAATATCATAATAATGGTATAATTGAAATCCTTTTTGTTTTGCTATTATATACAAAACCTTATGACTTTAACTTTAATAAGTCTAAGTGACAGAATTCTGTTTCTAGGACTGTTTTATCAATTCCTTTCCATTTTGATCTGTTGCAACTTCCAATTTAAGTAGAAAATTCTCTTTATTCCTCCGTTCAAACGTAGTTCATACATTTCATTCCAAATATGGAGTTGGATAAAATTTCATGTGATTCAGTAAACAG